AGCTGCAAGGTACATTGGTCAAAGTTTCATGATTACCTTATCTCACGCGAATCGTTTACCTGTAACTATTCAATATCCTTATGAAAAATCGATCACATCAGAGCGTTTCCGCGGTCGAATCCACTTTGAATTTGATAAATGCATTGCTTGTGAAGTATGTGTTCGTGTATGCCCCATAGATCTACCCGTTGTTGATTGGAGATTGGAAACAGATATTAGAAAGAAACGATTGCTTAATTATAGTATTGATTTCGGAATCTGTATATTTTGTGGTAACTGCGTCGAGTATTGTCCAACAAACTGTTTATCAATGACTGAAGAATATGAACTTTCTACTTACAATCGTCACGAATTGAATTATAATCAAATTGCTTTGGGTCGGTTACCAATGTCAGTAATTGGAGATTACACAATTCGAACAATTATGAATTCGACTCAAATAAAAATAGCCACGGATAACCCCCTTGATTCAAGAACGATTACCAATTACTAAGATTCCGTTTTGATCTAAAGAAGCGAAGTTTCTTTCATTTTGGTTGGTTAGTAACTACAAAACATAACTATTGATTGGTGAGAATCACGGCTTGATTTGAATTTAGAATAGATTCATATATCCGTGATGATTTCGAAATATCAAATTTCAACTACTCTTTCGGATACAAAAGCGGGATTGGTCCAATAACTGTATCTACATCAATCCACACCACATTAAGATTCAATTCAATTAGGCATATACAAGAAAAAAAAAAAGAAAGATAGGGTAACCTCTTTTTTCCTGGCCCGGTCAGTAAGGTCATGAAAATGAAATATTTCAACTTATTTATCTCTTATTTTACACATAATGGATTTACCTGGATCAATACATGATATTCTTTTAGTATTTCTAGGATCAGGTCTTATATTAGGAGGCCTAGGGGTGGTATTACTTACCAATCCAATTTATTCTGCCTTTTCATTAGGATTGGTTCTTGTTTGTATATCCTTATTCCATATTCCATCTAACTCCTATTTTGTAGCTGCTGCACAGCTCCTTATTTACGTGGGAGCCGTAAATGTCTTAATCGTATTTGCTGTGATGTTCATGAATGGTTCAGAATATTACAAGGATTTATATCTTTGGACAGTTGGAGATGGAGTTACTTCACTGGTTTGTACAAGTATTCTTTTTTCACTAATTACTACTATCTCAGATACGTCATGGTACGGGATTATTTGGACTACAAGATCAAACCAGATTATAGAGCAGGACCTGACAAGTAACGTTCAACAAATTGGAATTCATTTATCAACAGATTTTTATCTTCCATTTGAACTCATTTCTATAATTCTTTTAGTTGCTTTGATAGGTGCAATTGCTATGGCTCGTCAGTAATAAATACTTAGAATTAGAAATCCAAAATCAAATAAAATAAATAAGGCCGTGTTTTGTTCTGTGTTATTATTATGACATCAATTTCCCTTCAGTTCCATTTTGATATTCTATTGTTCATATATTAAATTGAATGGGTTTGAGTTCGATCCATTACTAATACCTTCCTTTTTTCCGTACTTGTTATATTCTAGTCAATCAAATCGGTTAAATTGTATTGTTGTTCATATTGAAATCAATCTCAATTGATGAGGAGTTGGTCAATGATGACCGAGCATGTACTTATTTTGAGTGCCTATTTATTTTCTATCGGTATTTATGGATTGATCACAAGCCGAAACATGGTTAGAGCACTTATGTGTCTTGAGCTTATACTGAATGCGGTTAATCTAAATCTCGTAACATTTTCTGATTTATTTGATAGTCGACAATTAAAAGGAGACATTTTCTCGATCTTTGTTATAGCTATTGCAGCCGCTGAAGCAGCTATTGGGCCAGCTATTGTTTCGTCGATCTATCGTAACAGAAAATCAACTCGTATCAATCAATCGAATTTGTTGAATAAATAGTCGTAATGATATAAATAAAGACAGATATATAGAATATTTACCAATTAGAATTAGCGTGTCGTGTATAACTCGTATGACCATGTTTGCTGAAACGTAATAAATCAAAGTATCTTGGACCTCTCTCATTCTCATGACCAGATCCAGAAGTAGATTGATTATTCAATTAAAAAAAAATTCTGGGAAACCACTGATTCGTCTGGTGTCTACAATATATGATTCAGTTACTACTGATTTTACCAGATCGAAAATTGATAACGTTCAAAAAATTGATAGATCCAATGTCACATTCAGTAAAGATTTATGATACATGTATAGGGTGTACTCAATGTGTACGAGCCTGCCCCACAGATGTATTGGAAATGATACCTTGGGACGGATGTAAAGCTAAGCAAATTGCTCCTGCTCCAAGAACAGAGGACTGTGTAGGTTGTAAGAGATGTGAATCTGCTTGTCCAACGGATTTCTTGAGTGTCCGGGTTTATTTATGGCATGAGACAACTCGTAGCATGGGTCTAGCTTATTGATACGTTTCACAAAATTCTACTTAAATCCATTTGATTCC